CCGAAAAATTGGTTGACAGACGGCATTCAGATAAAAATCTTATTTCCTTTCTGTTTAAAACCTTGGAACAAATCGAAACTAGGATCTTCTCAGAAAGATCTAAAGAAAAAACAAAAAGATGATTTTTGTTTTTTAACAGTTTGGGGAATGGAAACCAAATTTCCCTTTGGCTCGCCCCGAAAACGGCTTTCCTTTTTTAAACCCATTTTTACGGAATTAAAAGAAAAAATTGAAAAATTAAAAAAGAAGTATTTTGGAGTCCTACTATTTTTCAAAGGAAAAACAAAATTACTTGGAAAACTTTCAAAAGGAGTAAAAAAATGGGTTATCAAAAGTGTTCTTTTGATAAAAAAAAAAATAAAAGAAATTTTAAATCTATTATTTCAATTCAAAGAAATATATGAATCAAGAGAATTTAAAGAAGAAAAAGATTCCCTAATAAGCAATCAGATAATTGACGAATCGCTGATTCAAATTGCACCTCCAAATTGGAGAAATTTTTCATTTACAGAAAAAAAAATGAAGGATCTAGCGGATCGAACAAGTACAATTCTAAATCAAATAGAAAAAATTTCAAAAGAGAAAAAAAACGTAACTCCAAGAATAAATAATCTTAGTAGTGCTAACAAAACAAACTATAACGCTAACAGATTCGAAAAACGGAAAATATTAAAAAGAATAAATGCTCGAATAATTTGCAAATCTCCCTCTTTTTTGAAATTTTTTATTGAAAGAATATACACAGATATTTTTTTATCTAGCATTAATATTCCAAAAACAAATACAAAACTTTTTCTTGAATTAATAAAAAAAAGAAATGATAAATCCATTTATAATAATTCAAGAAAACAAGAAATAATTAATAAAAAAAAGAAAAAACCAATTTCGTTTATTTCAAAATCACTTGATAATATCAGTAATGTTAAAACTAACTCACATGGTTTTTATAACTTATCCGACATATCCCAAGCATATGTATTTTACAAATTATCACAAATCCAAGTTAGTAATTCGTATAAATTAAGATATGTTCTTGACTATCAAGGAATCCCTTTTTTTCCGAAACCCGAAATAAAGGATTCTTTTGAAATGCGAGGAGTGGTTCATTCAAAATTGGGGAATAAGAAACTTCCGAGTTATAAAATGAATCGATGGAAAAATTGGTTAAGAGGGCGTTATCAATACAATTTATCTGAGATAAATTGGTCTAAATTAATACCAGAAAAGTGGCGAAATACGCTTCATAAGCGTCATATAGCTAAAAAGGGAATTGTAAGCAAATGGGAGGAAAAAGGCCACTTAATTGGTTCCAAAAAACAATTTGAAGCATATTCATTATCTAATCAAAATGAGAATTTTCAAAAAGACTATAGATATGATCTTTTATCATATAAATTTCTTGATTATGAAAATAAAATGGAATGCTTTTTTTATAGATCTCCACTTCAAGGAAATAAGAATCCAGGGATTTCTTACACGTCTAAAGAGACCCTTTTGGATATACCGAGAAACATCCCTATTTATAATTATATAAATAATAATCTAGGAAGGGTCGATACTCTATATATGGATATGGAAAAAACGGCCAATAGAAAATATTTTGATTGGAAAAGTCTCAATTTTTATCTTAAACAAAAAGTTAATATTGAGGCCTGTACCATGACCAATACCAACAGGAATCAAAATGTTCCAATCCTTACTACTAATTCTACTAAAAATCAAAAAAAACCTTCTTATTTTAAAATTACAGAAAAAAATCCACCAAATTCTCATAAAGGGTTTTTTGGTTGGATGGTAATGAATGAAAAAATCCTAAAGCATCCCATATCAAATCTGGAATCTTGGTTCTTCCCAGAATTTGTATTGCTTTATAGTGCATACAAAACGAAACCTTGGTTTATACCAAGTAAATTACTTATTTTCAATTTGAATAGAAACGAAAATTGTAGTCAAAATAAAAAGATCAATGAAAAGGAAAAAGGGAGTTTTTTGATTGCATCAAAAAAAAAAGATCCAAATCAAAAAGAAAAAGAACCCATAAGTCGAGGAGATCTTGGATCCGTTCTCTCACAACCAAAAGATATTGAAAAAAATTGTGTAAGGCCAGACACCAAAAAAGGGAAAAAGAAAAAACAATATAAAAACAAGACGGAAGCAGAACTAAATTTATTCCTGAAACGTTATTTGCTTTTTCAATTGAGATGGAGCGATATTTTAAATCAAAAAATAATCAATAATATCAAAGTATATTGTCTCCTGCTTAGACTCGTAGATCCACGAAAAATTACTATATCCTCGATTCACAAGAGAGAAATTTGTTTGGATCTAATGCTAATTCAGAACAATTTAACTCTTACAGAATTGATGAAAAAGGGAATACTGATTATAGAACCCGCCCGCCTATCTGTAAAAAAAAAGGGACAGTTTATTATGTATCAAACTATAGGTATTTCGTTGATTCACAAGAGTAAACACCAAACTAATAAAAAATACCAAGAGCAAGGATATGAACCTAAGACTCATTTTGGTGAATCTATTTCAACACAGCAAAGAATAACCGAAAATATAGATCAAAACCGTTTTGATTTGCTTGTTCCTGAAAATATTTTATTGTTTAAACGTCGTAAAAAATTGAGAATTCTAATCTGTTTCAATTCAAAGAATAGAAATAATATAGATAGAAATCCAGTATTTTGTAACGAAAAGAACCTAAAAAACAGCACCCTGGTTTCACATGACAATAAGCATCTTGATAAAGAAAAAAATGAATTAATGAAATTAAAGCTTTTTCTTTGGCCTAATTATCGATTAGAAGATTTAGCTTGTATGAACCGTTATTGGTTTAATACGAATAATGGCAGCCATTTCGGTATGTTAAGGATACAGATGTATCCACGATTAAAAATTTGTGGATAATATATTTTTTGTATATATGCTATACCATATAATATATAGTAGAGTATGCGGGGTATATGAAAACAAACAAATATACGGATCGCGTGTCTTGTCTCACATTTCAGTAATGTTTAAATTAGATCTCGAAATGACCTTGGAACTTTTTTCATTTTAGGTCTAAATTCAAATTATTCGACGGAAAAAGGTACTAATCTTTTTTCTACTCCTAATCTAAATCTAATTTAAAATTAAATTAATTGATTTGAATTCAGAAAATTAGAAGTTCATAAAGAATTTATAATTATATTATTGTATATACCACATTCAAATTAATGACCTTATTATTATTAATTATTATTACTGATTCAGTAAAATCTATATCTGTAAAAAGCGAGGGGTTTTTTTTATGGTAAAAAATTCATTCATTTCGGTTATTTCTCAAAAAGAAAATAGAGGGTCTGTTGAATTTCAAGTATTCAATTTCACCACTAAGATAAGGAAACTGACTTCACATTTGGAATTGCACAAAAAAGACTCTTCATCTCAGAGAGGCTTGCGAAAAATTTTGGGAAAACGTCAACGGCTGCTGGCCTATTTGTCAAAAATAAATAGAGAACGCTATAAAGAATTAATCCGCGAGTTGGATATTCGTGAGATAAAAACTCGTTAATTTGAAGAGTGATACCTTTGAGCTTAATCGTTTAAATTTTAATGAACTTCTTTTTACTTTAAACAATGCATCGAAGAATGACTCACGAAAAGCTTATGATTGCACCAACTAAAAGAAAAGACCTCATGATAGTCAATATGGGTCCTCACGATCCGTCAATGCACGGTGTTCGATGTTATTGACTATGAACCAATATTGGGTTATTTACATAACATAATTTGACTTATGTAACGCGTTGGGATTACTATGTTTACAGAAGCAATAACCGTAAACCAGCTAGGCAATATTCAAGTACCTAAAAGGACTGGCTATATCAGAGCTATTCTGTTGGAATTGAGTCGTATCGCCTCCCATTTATTATGGCTTGGCCCTTTATCTAGCAGATATTGGAGCCCAGACCCCTTATTTATTTTTCGAGAACGTGAATTGATATATGACCTATTCGAAGCTGCTACCGGTATGCGCACGCTGCATAATTATTTTCGTATCGGAGGGGTTGCTGTTGGTTTACCTCACGGCTGGATAGATAAATGTTTGGATTTTTGCGATTATTTTTAAAGTAGGGTTACTGAATATCAAAAGCTTATTACACGAAATCCTATTTGTTTAGAACGAGTTGAAAGCATAGACATTATTGACCCGGAAGAAGCACTAAATTGGGGTTTATCAGGGCCAATGCTACGAGCTTCCGGAGTACAACGGGATCTTCGTAAAGTTGATCGTTATGAGGGTTACGGCGAATTTGACTGGGAGATTCAATGGCAAAAAGAAGGAGATTCCTCAGCTCGGTATTTAGTACCAATCAGCGAAATGACAGAATCCATAAAAATTATCCAACAGGCTCTGGAAGGAATTCCAGGGGGCCCCTATAGAGAATTTAGAAGTCCGACTCTATTATATAGAATAAAGAACCCTGAATGGAATGGTTTTGAATATCGATTTATTTAAAAAAACCTTCTCCAACCTTTGAATTGTCCAAGCAACAACTTTATGTAAGAGTCGAGGCGCCAAAAGGAGAATTGGGTATTTTTCTGATAGGAGGTCGGAGTGTTTTTCCTTGTAGATGGAAAATTCGACCGCCGGGTTTTATCAACTTGCAAATTCTTCCACAATTTAGTTAAAAGAATGAAATTGGCCGATATTATGATGATGCTAGGTATCATAGATATCATTATGGGAGAAGTTGATCGTTGAGCTGATAATCGATACAACAGAAATACAGGCTATCAATTCTTTTTACAGGTTGGAATCCTTAAAAGAAGTCTATGGAATCATATGGATACTTGGCCCTATTTTTACGCTTGTATTAGGAATCACACTAGGTGTCTTAGTAATTGTTTGGTTAGAAAGATAAATCTATGCAGGGATACAACAACGTATTGGACCCGAATACGCCGGGCCTTTGGGAATTCTCCAAGCCCTGGCGGATGGTACAAAACTACTTTTCAAAGAAAATCTTTTTCCATCTAGAGGAGATACTCATTTATTTAGTATTAGTATCGGACCATCCATAGTAGTCATATCCATTTTACTCAGTTATATCGATTTATTCTAACCGATCTTAGTATTGGGATTTTTTTATGGATTGCCGTTTAAAGCCTTGCTCCCGTTGGACTTCTTATGTCGGGATATGCATCAAATAATAAATATTCTTTTTTGGTGGATTAAGGGCTGCTGCTCAATCAATTAGTTATGAAATACCATTAACTCTATGTGTATTATCAATATCTCTACGTGCGATTCGGTAAGACAAAAGATCAACCATATGTGGTTTTATTATCTATTTCCTTTTATTATCTATTTCCATAGATATATTACCCTAACGAGAGATTTGAGTGGGTGGTTAGGAAAACCAAGATACACTAAAGGATTAGTAATGGAGATTCTGAAAACTACCCAGAAAGGATAGAAAAGTAATTCAAATTTGGGGCTTTAAGTTGGTAGAAATGATTAAGAAGTACTCCCCACGATTTCGATCCAGAGTTTGTTCCTATCCACCGATTAAGTAAATAACTATCAAGAACGAAGAAATCTTTTACTTTTGGTAATACCTCTTTTTCTAAGAAAGTAGAATAGGAACTAAATAAAATAGAAAGACTAAAATTGAAAGAAGAAATCTTTTTATTCAAGGATAAAGTTCTTAATCAAGAAATAAAAATGAAAATTCTTAAAAGATGAGATCAATTCAGAAGCATTTTTAATTATAAATCTAGCAGACAGAATTCCATTGGTCTAATTCTTAGGATAAGAAGATAACAGTTTGACTCTCTATCGATCCTACAAACACATTAAGATTAATAATCTTGAAAAGCCCTTAAATTTATTTGTGACCTATGAGGAGCCGTATGAGGTGAAAATCTCATGGACGGTTCTGCAATAGCGGCGGAAATCGTGATGTTATCATCGACTATGATTATCTAACAGTTTAAGTACAGTTGATATAGTTGAAGCGCAGTCAAAATATGGTTTTTTTGGGGGGGTGGAATTTATGGCGTCAACCTATAGGGTTTATCATTTTTCTAATTTCTTCTCTAGCCGAGTGTGAGAGATTGCCTTTTGATTTACCAGAAGCAGAAGAAGAATTGGTATCTTTATTACATTATCTAAAACTTATTTATTCTTGTTCAGTTCTATTGCAACAAGATGGACTTTACCAAAACTAAGAATGGGGATCAACTATTAAATCTTGGATGGAAATTTCTTTTACCTATTTCTTTTCTCTCGTTAATCTATTATTAACAACTTCGCCCCAACTTTTTTCACTGTAAAAGAATAGTCTATTTTCACAACTTGTCTCAAACAAGAGAAAGAAAGAAGTTAAATTATTTTATTCAGCTATGTTCCCTATGCTAACTCAGTTCTTGAATTTTGGTCAACAAACAATACGAGCTAGCCAGGTACATTGGTCAAGGTTTCGCGATTACCTTGTCCCGCGCGAATCGTTTGCCGGTAACTATTCAATATCCCTACGAAAAATTGATCATATCGGAACGTTTCTGAGGCCGAATCCACTTGGAATTTGATAAATGCATTGCTTGTGAAGTATGTGTTCGTGTATGTCGTATAGAGCTGCCCGTTGTTGATTGGAAATTGGAAACTGACATTCGAAAGAAACGATTACTTAATTACAGTATTGATTTTGGAATCTATATATTTTGTAGTAATTGCGTTTGAGTATTGTCCAACAAATTGTTTATCAATGACTGAAGAATATGAACTTTCTACTTATGATCGTCACGCATTTAATTATAATCAAATTGCTTTAGGTCGGTTACCGGCGTCAATTATTGACGATTACACAATTCAAACAACTTCTTCGAATTCACCTCAAATAAAAAATGTATAAAACACTTAATATTTTTAAATCCAAAATCCCTTTTGGATTTAAAAATGAGGTTTTGACTTGTTCAATACAAAAGAGCGTTTGGTTGGTGAGCATTGTGACTTCGTTTTGATTGAAAATCAATTTCTATTTGAATAATAATTTCAAAAATATAAAGTTTTAACCTCTGCTTTCGAGACTAAGAGTAGCCCAATAACTGTATCTACATCAATCCCAGCCACCCCCATTCAAATTTTATTCAATTAATAAGGATCCTAAAAACCAGGATAACTTTTATTTTGTCCTGGTCAGGTCAACAAAAGCATGAAATAGTTCGAGTTTTTATGAAAAACAAAATGGATTTACCTGGACCAATATACGATTTTATTTTAGTCTTTCTGGGACCGGGTCTTATATTAGGAAGTCTAGCAGTAGTTCGCGAATCCAATTTATTCAGCCTTTTCGTTGGGATTGGTTCTTTTTTGTATATCCTTAATTCGATATTATATAGAACTCTTATTTTGTAGCTGCCGCGCAGCTACTTATTTATGTAGGAGCTATAAATGTTTTAATCATTTTTGCTGTGATGTTCATGAATGGTTCAGAATATTACAAGGATTTTCATCTTTTGACCGCTGGGGATGGAGTTACTTCAATGGTTTGTACAAGTCTTTTTATTTCACTAATTACTATTATTTCGGATACGTCCTGGTATGGGATTGTTTGGACTACAAAATCAAATCAGATTATAGAGCAAAATTTGCTAAGTATTAGTCAACAAATTGGAATTCATTTATCAACAGATTTTTTCTTCCATTTGAATTTATTTCAATAATTATTTTAGTCGCTTTAATTTAATAGGTGCAATTGCTATAGCTCGTGAATAAAGAATCTTGGAAAAGAGTAATTCAAATTTTTTGAATTACTGTCTAAAAAATAGAATAGATAGAAGAGAAAGGCTTTTGTTTTCTATCGATCCTAATATACTAATCTATTTTCTTTTTTTGTTCCATAATTGTTAGAATTAATCTAATTATTGTTCAGATTGAAATGAATCAAAGTTGAAAGGGAGTTGGTTAATGATGCTCGAGCATATACTTGTTTTGAGTGCTTATTTATTTTCTATTGGTATTTATGGATTGATCACAAGTCGGAATATGGTTAAAGCCCTTATGTGTCTTGAACTTATATTAAATTCAGTTAATATCAATTTTGTAACATTTTCTGATATTTTTGATAATCCCCGATTGGGGGGGAGGTGTTTTCTCCATTTTTGTTATAGCTATTGCAGCCGCCGAGGCTGCAATTGGACTGGCTATTGTTTCATCAATTTATCGTAACAGAAAATCAACTCGTATTAACCAATCCAACTTGTTGAAAAAATAGTATTAATTTTAATATAAAAAATAGAAATTAAAATATTTATAAAGAAGTTCAAATTGGCAAATTTAGTTTGGTACAGGGTAAGGTATGATTGTGGTTGCAAAAATATAAAAAATCAAAGTATTCTGGCCCTCACGCATAAACCAATTGGGAAGTAGATTGATTCTGATCACTTATTGATTCGTCTGGTATCTAAATATAGGATTCATTTATAAATTAGTTTACTAGACCGAAAACTTATGACGTTCAAAAATGTATAGATCCAATGTCACATTCAGTAAAGATTTATGATACATGTATAGGATGTACTCAATGTGTCCGGGCGTGCCCCACCGATGTATTAGAAATGATACCTTGGGACGGATGTAAAGCTAAACAAATCGCTTCTGCTCCAAGGACCGAGGACTGTGTTGGTTGTAAGAGATGTGAATCCGCCTGCCCAACGGATTTCTTGAGCGTTCGGGTTTATTTATGGCATGAAACAACCCGCAGTATGGGTCTAGCTTATTGATACGTTCCATAAAACTCTACTTGAATCCATTTTTTTACCGGCAAAACCCGTGCCCAAAATATTTGAATTTGAGCACGGGTTTTTCTGGCCTAAGTATATCTTGTCTTTACCACGAACCAATTTCCTTGCTTAACATTAATTGCAGTTTTACCAATATTTGCGGGTTCCTTAATTTTATTTCTTCCACATAGAGGAAATAGATTAATTCGCTGGTATACTACACGTATATGTATTTTAGAACTTATCCTAACGACTTATGCCTTCTACTATCATTTCCAAGCGGATGATTTGTTAATCCAACTGGTGGAAGATTATAAATGGATCCGCTTTTTGATTTCCATTGGAGATTTTGGAATAGACGGGCTCTCTATAGGCCCCGTTTTACTCACGGGATTCATCACTACTTTAGCTACTTTAGCGGCTTGGCCAGTTACTTGAGATTCTCGATTATTATTTTTTTCTGATGTTAGCAATGCACAGCGGGCAATATAGGATTATTTTCTTCTCGGGACCTTTTTTTTTTAATGGGAGTTCTGGCCATTGGTTTATATGGTTCTACTGAACCAACATTTACTTTTGAAATATTAGCCAATCAGTACTATCCCCTGGCCTTGGAAATAATATTTTATATTGGATTTTTTATTGCTTTTGCTGTCAAACTACCAATCATACCCTTACATACATGAGATACCCGTGGAGAGGCGCATTTATAGTACTTGTATGTTTTTAGCCGGAATCTTATTAAAAACGGGGGCGTATGGATTAGTTCGAATCAATATGGAATTATTCCCGCATGCTCATTCTATATTTTCCCCCTGGTTACTAATATATAGGCGCAACACAAATAATCCATGCAGCTTCAACACCTCTCGGCTAGCGGAATTAAAAAAAACGAATAGCCTATTCCTCCGTATCTTATACGGGTTTCATAATTATAGTAATAAGTTCTATTACTGATATGGGGCTCCGTTGAGCCCTTTTACAAATAATCTCTTATGGATTTATTGGCGCTACACTTTTTCTTGACCGGAACAACTTATGATAGAATATGGCTTGTTTCTCTTGACGAAATGGGGTGGAATAGCTATCCCAATGCCAAAAATATTCACGATGTTCAGTAGCTTTGCGACAGCTTCCCTTGCATTACCGGGTATGGGTGGTTTTGTTGACGCAATTAGAGTCTTTATTGCGCTAACTACTAGTTAAAAATATCTTTTAATGACAAAAGCTCTAATTATTTTTGTAATGGCAATTGGAATAATATTAACTCCTATTTTTTTATTATCTATGTTACGCCAGACGTTCTATGGATACAAGATATTTAATACTTCAAACTATTATTTTTCTGATTCTGGGCCGCGGGAGTTATTTATTTTGGTCTCTATTTTTTTACCAATACTGGGTATTGGCATGTACCCCGATTTCCTTTTTTCACTATCGGTTGAAAAGGTTGAAGTTATTCTATCTAATTCTTTTTATAACTAGTTATTATTCGTAAGAAACAATAAATTAAAAAGGTTCTTTATATAATAAAAAAAAGTAGCCTTTTTCTTTTAGGTTAAGTAAAAAAAATGAATAATGAATGTGAACTGGCGAGAACCCGGCGAATTACTAAAATATTTTAGTAATTCGCCGGGTTCTCGCCAGTTCACACAAAGTTTTTTATATGATATGCGATATCAATTTTTCTATTTCTGGGCTTTTTTTTTTTTTTTGTTAATTCAATTAAATGTAAATGAACCATAACTATGTAGTCCTATTCCTAATAGATTGACTCCAAAATAGCATATCCAAATTATAAAAAATCCAATAGACGCCACAATTGCCGAATTGGTACCCTTCCACTTTATATTTGTTCGAATATGTAAATAAATAGCGAATACGATCCAAGTAATAAAAGCCCAAGTTTCTTTTGGATCCCAACTCCAATAGGATCCCCATGCTTCGTTAGCCCACACCGCTCCCGAAAGAATTCCGGTGGTTAAAAAGATAAACCCTAGACTAATAACCCGATAACTCCAATAATCCAACTGTTGAATTAATTGCGATCTGTAATAATTCCTTGGAGAAAAAAAAGAAGTATTTTGAAAAAAATTACTCCGCTCATTCATATATTTGATCTCAGCAAAAAAAAACGACTTATTTGAAAAATGATTACTCGTAGAAAAAAACTTTCTCTTTTTTTTTACTGTAATGATTATAAGAGATACTGATAATAATGATCCACATAAAAGGGCTGCGTAGCCTAATATCATCATACTTACGTGCATTATTAGCCACTCGGATTGAAGAGCGGGTACTAATATTTGGGATTCGCGTATTTCAGGTAAAAGACCTGAAGTAGCAAAGCCCTGCGTAAAAATAGCATTTGGTCCTATTATTGTGCTTACCAGGCTTTTTTTTTTTTGAAATGCGGAACTATATGAATAAGGGAAAAACTCCACGAAAGAAAGATTAACGATTCATATAAATCACTTATTGGAAAATGTCCCGAATAAACCCAACGAGTAATTAAGAATCCTGTTATACAGATAAAAGTTATTATCATGCCCTTTTCGGACGAATCATACAGTTTTACGAGTTCATCGACTAAAAAGGTTATCAAATGAATTGTAATTATTATTGAAACGATCGAAAAAGAAATATGAGTTAATATATGCTCTAAGGTTGAAAATATCATAAAAAGAAATTTTTAAATTATAAAATCAGAACAAAATTAGGGAACTGGATTCATTTTCATTATAGGATCCATTTACTTTTTTTAGTAAATCACATGCCGCTACTCGGATTCGAACCGAGATGCTCTAGCACTGCTTCCTAAGAGCAGCGTGTCTACCAATTTCACCATAGCGGCTTGTCTTGAATTCATAATAGCCCGTGGCTAATCGATCGTCTAGATTTTAGAATTAAATTGGATGTAATATTTTTTTAGGAAAGATAAAAATTGATGAATAAAAATCCGTTCAACTAGGTATTTGAATGTTCATTATTTGAGTTTTAGCATTGTGTTGAACTCTTGTAAAACTAGATAGTTTTACTATGAATTATGAATTAAGGGGTAGACCCCCCCCCAAAAAAAAAGAACCTGTTTTGAATCATTTAAAATAAACACCTTCATTAAGTGTTTTGCGTGGATTGATAGCGAGATATAAGTGGGATCTATAATCTATATAGGAATTGAGAAAATAGGAATTTAGAAAAAATCAGAAGGTTGTACAAAAAAGAAAACCCTATAATTCATTATATTCCAAATCAAACAGGTTGGTAGGGAAAAGAATGCTTGTCAATTATGAAATATACTAAAAAAAGCAAGTATTCTTTTTTTGTTCAATTCGAAATAGAAGAATTCTTTTTCTATATATTTATTCTATAATATTAAATATAATATTTAAATTTTAAGAGCGGAACGCATTCCATTTCCTACTGAGCGACTCAATAGGAAATGGAATTGGAGAGTTGGATTTTAGGCCTAAAATAAATCAAAAATCGAGTCAGACTGATGTAAATTATTCCGACCTATTATGTTTTATTACTTATTTATTTTATTTGGTTGTCGCTCAAAAAACTTTTCGAATTACCGGTTGAAAGAGATTTCCCTAAGGAAAACGCCCTTAACGCTGCCCAATAACCCTTCTTTTTCCAAAAATTTTTACGAATACGCTTTTTTGATGCAGAAGTACGTTTTTTTGGAACTGCCATTTAAATAAAAATGAAGAAAT